AATAGTAAGACAAATTCACATATTTTTTATGACTTATCGTACTTGTCACAAGCATATGTATTTTACAAATTATCACAAACCCAAGTTATTAACTTGTATAAATTAAAATCAGTTCTTCAATATCAAGGAATCCCTTTTTTTCTTAAGCCTGAACTAAAGGATTCTTTTGAAACACAAGGAATAATTCATTCTAAATTAAGGGATAACAGACTTCCGAGTTCTGAAATGAATCAATGGAAAAACTGGTTAAGAGGGCATTATCAATACGATTTTTCTCAGATCAGATGGTCTAGATTAATACCACAACAATGGCGGAATAGAGTTTATCAACGTCGTATGGTTAAAAGGAAAAATTTCAGCAAATGGAATTCATATGAAAAAGACCAATTAATTGATTACAAAAAACAAAATATTTTTGAAGTCTATTCATTATCGAATCAAAAAGATAATTTTCAAAAATACTATAAATATGATCTTTTATCATATAAATCTATTAATTCTGAAAATAAAAAGGACTCATTTATTTCTAGATCGCCGTTTGAAGGAAATAAGAATCAAGAGATTTCTTATAATTACAACACATATAAAGACACTTTTTTTGATATACTGAGGAGTATCCCTATGAATAATTATCTAGGAAAGGGCGATATTCTATATATGGAAAAAACTCCCGATAGGAAATATTTGGATTGGAAAATTCTCCATTTTGATCTTAGACAAAAAGTCGATATTGAGGCCTGGATCACTATCGATGCCAATAGTAATCAAAATACTCATATTGTTACTAATAATTATAAAATAATTGATAAAAAAAATATTTTGGATCTTATGATTCCAGAAATGAATCTACCAAACTCCTCAAAAGTATTTTTTGATTGGATGGGGATGAATGAAAAAATACTAAAGCGTCCCATATTGAATCTGGAACTTTGGTTCTTCCCAGAATTTTTGTTACTTTATAATACATATAAAACGAAACCTTGGTTTATACCAAGCAAATTACTTCTTTTAAATTTGAATAGAAATGCAAATAGTAATGAAAATCAAAAGATTAATGAAAAGCAAAAGGGAAGCTTTTTGATACCATCGAATCAAAAAATAAAGAATCGAAATCAAGAAGAAAAAAAAACCACAAGTAAAGGGAATCTTGGATCCGTTCTTTCAAACCAAAAAAAAGATATTGAAGAAGATTATGCGAGATCGGACATGAAAAAAGGTAAAAAGAAAAAACAATACAAAAGTAACACGGAAGCAGAACTAGATTTGTTCCTGAAACGTTATTTGCTTTTTCAATTGAGATGGGACGATACTTTGAATCAAAGAATGATCAATAATATTAAGGTATATTGTTTCCTGCTTAGACTAATAGATCCAAGAAAAATTTCTATATCCTCGATTCAAAGGGGAGAAATGAGTTTGGATATAATGCTGATTCAGAAGAATTTAACTCTTCCAGAATTGATGAAAAGGGGAATATTGATTATCGAACCCATTCGTATGTCTGTAAAAAACGACGGACAGTTTATTATGTATCAAACCATCGGTATTTCGTTGGTTCATAAGAGTAAGCACCAAACTAATCAAAGATACCGAGAGCAAAGATATGTTGCTAAGAAGAATTTTGATGAATCTATTCCACCACATGAAAGAATAACAAAAAATAGAGACAAAAATCATTTGGATTTGCTTGTTCCTGAAAATATTTTATCGTTTAGGCGTCGTAGAAAATTAAGAATTCTAATTTGTTTCAATTCAAAGAATAGGAATGATGTAGATAGAAATCCTGTATTTTGCAACGAAAAGAATAGCAGCCAAGTTCTAGGTGACAGTAATCACCTTGATAGAGAGACAAATCAATTAATGAAATTTAAGTTCTTTCTTTGGCCTAATTATCGATTAGAAGATTTAGCTTGTATGAATCGCTATTGGTTTGATACCAATAATGGCAGTCGTTTCAGTATGTTAAGGATACATTTATATCAACGATTGAAAATTCGTGGATAGTACATTTTTCCTATATATCCTCTACTATATAGGATATATGAAAGCAAATAAATACACACATCACACGTCCTGTCTTACATTTCATTCTAAATATCCAATACTAAATGAATAATGTATCAATTCGATCTAGAAATGAATCAACAGAACCTTCTTCATTTTAGGTCTAAATTCTTCGCTTTTGTGAATACGAAAATGTGCCAATCCTTTTCTCTCCCTATCTAAATCTAATTTTCAATTGGATTGATTCATTTGAATTGATAAAATTAGGAGTTCATAAATAAATTTGGATTAGATTATTGTATATACCAAATTCAAATGAATGACATTATTATTACTGATCGGTAAAATCCATATCTGTAAAAAGGGAGAGGAGGCATTTTTTTATGGTAAGAAATTCATTAATTTCGGTTATTTCTCAAAAAGAAAATGAAGAAAACAGAGGGTCTGTTGAATTTCAAGTATTCAGTTTCACCACTAAGATAAGGAGACTTACTTCACATTTGGAATTGCACAAAAAAGACTATTCATCTCAGAGAGGTTTGCGAAAAATTTTGGGAAAACGTCAACGACTACTGGCTTATTTGTCAAAAAAAAATAGAGTCCGTTATAAAGAATTAATTGATCGGTTGGATATTCGAGAGACAAAAACTCGTTAATTTAAAGAGTGATATCATTTGAACTTATTCGTTTCAATTTTGATGAACTTCTTTTTACTTTCAGCAATTCATGGAAGAATGACTCGGTAAAAAACTTATGATTGCACCAACTACAAGAAAAGACCTCATGATAGTCAATATGGGTCCTCACCACCCATCAATGCATGGTGTTCTTCGACTTATCGTTACTCTCGATGGTGAAGATGTTATTGACTGTGAACCAATATTGGGTTATTTACACAGAGGAATGGAGAAAATTGCGGAAAACCGAACAATTATACAATATTTGCCTTATGTAACACGTTGGGATTATTTAGCTACTATGTTCACCGAAGCAATAACCGTAAATGGACCCGAACAACTAGGCAATATTCAAGTACCTAAAAGGGCTAGCTATATCAGAGCCATTATGTTGGAGTTGAGTCGTATAGCTTCCCATTTGTTATGGCTTGGCCCTTTTATGGCAGATATTGGGGCACAGACCCCTTTCTTCTATATTTTTCGAGAACGAGAATTGATATATGACCTATTCGAAGCTGCCACCGGTATGCGAATGATGCATAATTATTTTCGTATCGGAGGAATAGCTGCTGATCTACCTCATGGATGGATAGATAAATGTTTGGATTTTTGCGATTATTTTTTAACAGGGGTTGCTGAATATCAAAAGCTTATTACACGGAATCCTATTTTTTTAGAACGAGTTGAGGGCGTAGGCATTATTGGAGGAGAAGAAGCACTAAATTGGGGTTTATCAGGACCAATGCTACGAGCTTCCGGAATACAATGGGACCTTCGTAAAGTTGATCATTATGAGTGTTACGAAGAATTTGATTGGGAGGTTCAATGGCAAAAAGAAGGGGATTCATTAGCTCGTTATTTAGTACGAATCAGTGAAATGACAGAATCCATAAAAATTATCCAACAGGCTCTGGAAGGAATTCCAGGGGGGCCCTTTGAGAATTTAGAAATCCGACGCTTTGATAGAGTAAAAGATACTGAATGGAATGATTTTGAATATCGATTTATTAGTAAAAAACCTTCTCCAACTTTTGAATTGTCCAAACAAGAACTTTATGTAAGAGTCGAAGCACCAAAAGGAGAATTGGGAATTTTTCTGATAGGAGATCAGAGTGTTTTTCCTTGGAGATGGAAAATTCGCCCACCGGGTTTTATCAACTTGCAAATTCTGCCTCAGTTAGTTAAAAGAATGAAATTGGCTGATATTATGACGATACTAGGTAGTATAGATATCATTATGGGAGAAGTTGATCGTTGAAATGATAATTGATAATACAACAGAACTACAAGCCATCCATTCGTTTTCCAGATTGGAATTCTTAAAAGAAGTCTATGGGATCATATGGGTGCTTGTCCCTATTTTGACTCTTGTATTAGGAATCACACTAGGTGTACTAGTAATTGTTTGGTTAGAAAGAGAAATATCTGCAGGGATACAACAACGTATTGGACCTGAATACGCCGGCCCCTTGGGAATTCTTCAAGCTCTAGCAGATGGCGTAAAACTACTTTTCAAAGAGAATCTTTTTCCATCTAGAGGGGATACTCGTTTATTCAGTATCGGACCATCCATAGCAGTCATATCCATTTTACTAAGTTATTCAGTAATTCCTTTTGGTTATCGCCTTATTCTAGCCGATCTTAGTATTGGTGTTTTTTTATGGATCGCTGTTTCAAGTCTTGCTCCCGTTGGGCTTCTTATGTCGGGATATGGATCAAATAATAAATATTCCTTTTTAGGTGGTTTAAGAGCTGCTGCTCAATCAATTAGTTATGAAATACCATTAACTCTATGTGTATTATCAATCTCTCTACGTGTGATTCGGTGAGACATAAAATTTCCCCTATTTCTTTTCTTTCTAGTAAGAAAATGAAATGAGTTGAATATATATATTTTATTTTTTTATTCAGCATTCGGGTTGATGAACTAAACCAGATAGTTATATGAGTGAAATAAAACGGCTTTTGAATTTGCAGTTAAAGGGATTGAATCTCATTTCCTATGTACAAGAATGAAATGAAAGTAAATATAAGCAAAGCAGTCGAGACTGTTTACCCCAAGATTGGTTGATTAGGCATCATGGCTTGAAGCGGGTTCAAAAGATCAACTGTATGGAGTTTTTACTATCTATTAACATAGATGTATTACCATAATGGAAGGTTAATAAAAATGAGTGGATGGTTAGGAAGACCAAGATACGCAAAGGATTAGTAATGGAGATTCTGTAAATTATCCAACAGGATGTACCTAAAAGGAATTCAAATTGGGGCTTTAAGTTGGTAGAAACGATTAAGAAGTACTCCCCATGATTTCGATCC